AATCTCGAAATAAAAAAACCTAAAACCCAGAAAGTAAACGATAATAGAAATTGCTAATTACAAGTTTTAAAAATCTAGTTATCTTTTCAAATCTAGTTAAAATAAATAAATATTTTTTTGACTGATCTCGTTCTCCGTGTAGGATACCTCTTTTTGGTCTCATTCGATAGATTAAATGAAGAAAACCGCTCTACTATTTAATCTAATGAGTTTAAATGAAAATTGAATTTCCTTAAATTTTCATTTTTAATAAAGTAGAAGGGGGCGTATTCTAGGTTCTAAGGTCACTTAAAAAAAAAAAATAATCAAACAACTTATTTTCAAATTGTTACATATTCATTCAAAAAAAGTTCTATGTTTTGACTGAAGTTAGATAATGGAGTTATTTTTTTTTTTTTTTATGTATTATTTTTTTATGATTAATTTATTAAAGAGTTTTTCAATGAATCAGTTACGTGAATTCTGAATCCTGAGATGATGCAGATGCCAAAGACGATGAATTGAGTTCTTTTTCTCTTTCTCTATTTTTGTTCATACCACCTATAATGATTGATAATTCACAAATTTTCAATTGAATTTTTTGATTCTTGGAACTAGTATTTTTATCTATCTCTATCTCTTTAAAAATTTGTGAAATTGAAACTTAGGGAAGTACTTTAGAAACATATGTATAAAAAAACATATTTTATTGAGTCCCTTCATGCCTACTATAACTAGTTATTTCGGTTTTCTACTAGCAGCTTTAACTATAACCTCAGTTCTATTTATTGGTCTAAGCAAAATACGACTTATTTGAAATTAATTGAATGAAGATTTTTTTATAAAAAAGGATTTCTATGGTATTTCATATGTTCGATAGTTCCTTACCGTGTTAATTACCCAATTTTGGTCATTGAGATTCATCGGCAATACAGATTAAGAGCTAGGAATAGATAGTACCTCTCTTTTCTCCCTTTCAAAAATGAAAACAAAAGAAAATTGAAATGATTGAAGTTTCTTTATTTGGAATCGTCTTAGGTCTAATTCCTATTACTTTGGCTGGATTATTCGTAACTGCTTATTTACAATACAGACGTGGTGATCAGTTGGACTTTTGATTAATTAACATCTCTTTTTTTTACTGATATCCTTCTTGCTTTCATATGCGGGAGGTCTAATTAAGATTGCTGCTCAATTATTTGCGAACAGAACAGTAGAATTTTGACACAATCTAATAAACAAGAGTGAAATCACGCTCTGTAGGATTTGAACCTACGACATTGGGTTTTGGAGACCCACGTTCTACCGAACTGAACTAAGAGCGCTTTTCTTGTTTTTTCTAAAAAACGAAAAGGCTACAAAGAGGACATTCTTTAATCCGAATCGATTTTGTACGTATATACTATATCATAGTATATCATAAATTTCATAATTAGAAGAGCAGTAATAGGTAGGGATGACAGGATTTGAACCCGTGACATTTTGTACCCAAAACAAACGCGCTACCAAGCTGCGCTACATCCCTTTCAATTGGTTTACAGTGTCATTGTAGAGAATTCCTGTCTTGTTTTCCACATCCTTCTTTTTTTTGTCTCATATCAGATAACAAACATATATATAATTAAAAAAATGACTTTTTTTTTACGATAATTCTCTCAATTTCAATTTTACATAAATAGGCGTTTCCTTTTGAAAATGGAATCTATAAGATCGTTCTAGTAGACAATATTTCAATTCTAATTTTGAAAATGGGGGGGTTTACGTATACAAATACAAGAACTTCTTAACTACATGTACATCTGTAGTTATATATATTACTATATATAATGTAATACAACAAAGAAGAAAGAAGGAGGATTTAAAATGCGAGATCTAAAAACATATCTTTCCGTAGCACCGGTACTAAGTACTCTATGGTTCGGTTCGTTAGCAGGTTTATTAATAGAGATTAATCGTTTATTTCCAGATGCATTAACATTTCCCTTTTTTTCATTCTAGTTATTAACATCAGAAAGGGTGAAAAAATTTAGAGATACGATCAACGATCGGGGACTAATCCCCCCCCTTTTTCTAATTCATTCTAAAAAAATAATTAGAAAAAAAAAAGGGGGGGGGACGAAAGGTCATAAAAACGAGGGTTCAGGATGCAATTAAATTAGTAATAGATACTTAAAAAAAAATACTGTACAAAGATTTGAAATATAGTTTTCAAAAAATCATTATATTGCTTATTATTTGATTTTTATTTAATTACTAATTAATATTCATTGCAACGAAATATTTCAGAAATTTTTTTTAGTTAACAGCTTCTATTTTTTTGGTTCTTGTTCTTTCTGGATCCTAAAATGAAAATAGAAGGTTGGGGTGAATCATAAATCCAAAGGAGGTTTCATGGCCAAGGGTAAAGATGTTCGAGTAACAATTTTTTTGGAATGTACCAGTTGTGTTCGAAATGATATTAAGAAAGAATCAGCGGGAATTTCCAGATATATTACTCAAAAGAATCGGCATAACACCCCTAGTCGAGTGGAATTGAGAAAATTCTGTCCCTATTGTTATAAACATACAATTCACGGGGAAATCAAGAAATAGATCAAATTGAGTGCTTGTATGTCAACTTTTATTTTAAGAACAGGAATAATGATAGTATCTATATATTATTACATATATATAAATATTAAATATAAAAAAATAAATCAATAGAAAGAAATCTAATCCTATATTCTTAATTCTCTATATAAACTCTATCCTATATAGAAATAGAAATCGTTTTTTTTTTTTGATCCGATCAAAATAGAATTTTAGAGATAAGGAATAAAAAAATTATGAATAAATCTAAGCGACCTTTTAGTAAATCCAAGCGATCTTTTCGTAGGCGTTTGCCCCCGATCCAATCGGGGGATCGAATTGATTATAGAAACATGAGTTTAATTAGTCGATTTATTAGTGAACAAGGAAAAATATTATCTAGACGGGTGAATAGAGTGACTTTAAAACAACAACGATTAATTACTATTGCTATAAAACAAGCTCGTATTTTATCTTTGTTACCTTTTCTTAATAATCAGAAACAATTTGAAAGAAGTGAGTCGACCCCTAGAACTACTAGCCTTAGAACCAGAAAAAAATAGACTTATTCTTCTGAAGAATAACAATTCCAATCTGAAGGAATTAAAAAAGATATTAATATTTTGTTCGAAAAATCCAATCAAGAATCAAAATTTGATTATTACGTCTGTATCTGTCATAAAAAAAAAAAAAGAAAAGAATCGTCGAAAAGAAAAAGAATAACTCTTTTTTTAGCGACTATATATCCTCGTTTTGTTTTGACGACCTTTTTTATAATACTAATTTCTACTCTACCTTCCCCGAGCTCATTCTCCTTAGAACTCTATTTCAACTATTTTAGTGGATTTCTTCCAATCCTCTTATTTTTTTATCTCATTCGAAATCGTATAAAGACAACTCCTATTTAATAGAGCTATTTGTGCAAGTATTTTCCGATTAATAAGTAATTGCTTCTTGTACAGATTGTGTATGAATCGGTTATAACTATAGAATACCTCCATTTCGTGAATTACGGCATTTATTCGAGTGATCCATAAACGACGAAAATCTCTTTTTCTTTTACCCCTATCCCGATGAGCCGAAACTAAAGCTCTTATTCTCTGTTGAGTCATAGTTCGTGTAAGTCGTGAATGAGCCCCTCGAAAGCTTGATGCAAATAAACGAAGTTTTGTTCTACGCCTCCGAGCTATATATCCGCGTTTAATTCTAGTCATTGAATAAATCAAACTTTGATGAATAACTAACTCTTTTTTTAGTTATTCTTTTCCCCTTTACTAGTCATTAATAACCAAACGAATTATTCCAATGTATAAAAAAAAATTCCAATGGCTTTTGCTACTCTAACCTTCCCCACCACTATTTTTTGCTAAGTATTTTCCTTTGCTTTGAAAGGAGAAATTGCCTTGATACTTGATATAAAAAAATAGAAGAACTACAAAAAGTAGTAAATAGAAATGTATAAATAGTGGGTTCCATCGTTTTTATGGTTACTTCTAAAACGGTGAGGTCCTCTCTATACACCGGAGCTCCTTCTTTTAATTAATCAATACTATTGGTAACTTGTACAATTCACATTCTTTGGCTCTACCCCATGAATATTCCAGTAATAGGTCTTTCACAATAAGATCCACTTTATACAGTAACGGTATTTCATTTTTAAAATTGATTTAGTCGTTTACCCTGTTAGTCCGTTCTTTTCTTTCAAGAGTGGAATCTTTTTAATAAAAAAATGGAATTTCCCCCGCTTAATGGATAACCATTTGTTATCATTGGGGGTTTTCTAAAAAATGGAGTTGATTGGATTTGCACCAATGTAAACCATAAGTTTCAGACACAATAGAAGGTATGAACGACCTATCTTTTTGAAATAATGAATCAAGTTCCTCCATTCTATTTTATTCACAGGTACTGATCCTTGATATTTCAAAAAGAATTTCCTTTTTGTGTCTCAGTCTATGATCTAAACGAGTCGCACATACACCCGAGTACATGTTCCTCGTCGCTGAGGGCATCCCCGAAGCGCTGGGGATTTCGTGACATTTCGGATTGGCTGTCTTGTATTTCTAATAAGTTGTTTAATGGTTGGCATACGGAATCATATAAATAATGGGCTGGTTTAGATTGGTTCTAACCGGCTAATTCTGAATTACTTCTCTTCAAGATTCTCTTCAATATAAAAAAAATATATTGAATAGGAAACTAAACCTTTAATCTAAAAAGATATAAAATTAGCAATTGTAGATTTGCATGAAATCGCTCCTAGTTTTTATTGAACCGCTACAAGATCAACAATTCCATGAGCTTGGGCTTCTGTTGCTGACATAAAAACATCCCTTTCCATGTCTTCGGATACAACCCATATAGGTTTGCCCGTTCTTTGTACATAAACCCTTGTGATGGTTTCGCGAAGTTTTAGTAGTTCTTCCGCTTCCAAGATAAATTCTCCCGTTTGTGCCTCATAAAACGAACTAGCGGGTTGATGGATCATTACCCTGATGATATAATACAAAAGGTTCTTCTATTTCGCAGAATGAGGCGAGATAACCAAAAAAACAGAGAAAATTGAATAACCGTACAGGCTTTTTTTGTGCATTGCATACGGCTCCACAATGGAATTTACGTTTTTGACCTTTCCTTTCGTCGAAAGAAAACAAAATATAGGTTGTATTATACGCAGATCCATAAATGATCCAATTATCATCCTTCTTTTTTGTAGGAGTTAAAAAAATACTATGATGGTTCCGTTGCTTTATATATCATTTTTTTGATTCGTTTATGATTCAGCAATCCCAAAGTGTCTTTTTTTTTTGTAATATAAATTTTGTAAATAAGCTTCCGGTGTGAAAACAAAGTTTGTGACGCTGAGATGTGCCCGAATAGGTAAGATATCATTTGAAATACCCCTTCCTTATCTCATACTACTCTTTCAATATATAATCTAATTTTTTAGAATCTACAAAATTTCATATCGAATTCGAAGTGCCATGCTATTATTACTTAACTAATTCATATGGCGAAGGCATAGTATTTTTTTCTCGAAAATAAAAAAAAAACTCGTTGGCGCCAAGCGTGAGGGAATGCTATACGTTTGGTAATTGCTCCTCCGACTAGTATAAAGGATGCTATTGAAGCGGCCAATCCCATGCATATTGTCTGTACATCGGGTCGCACAAATTGCATAGTATCATAAATAGCCATTCCAGATATTACCCATCCACCAGGAGAGTTTATAAACAAATAAAGATCTTTTGTATCCTTTTCTATACTGAGATATATCATAAGACTAATAAGTTGATTCGAGATTTCGGTATCAACCTCTTGGCCTAAAAAAAATAATCTTTCTCGATAAAGTCGGTTGATTAGGATAAAATTTTATTCCTTAGGAGCCGTACAGGCACCTTTTGATGCATACGGTTCAACAAAAATTGTGAAAAAATCAATGTGTCGATTCCAACCCCCCTTTTTTTATAGAAGGCTTTTCTTTCTAACTTATAAGGGAAGGGCTTGCGCCCTTTTTAAAAGTACAAGAAAAAATAAGTTTTGGCCCCTTTTATTAGATATTATAATCCTATAATAAAAAATAAAACGATTGATTAAGCCTGTCAGACTAACTTGATTCATTGATATTTTTTTTCATCGAGATTCAGTTGAAATGGCGATGGTTTTTTCTTGTTCCTGAACGGGCTTCTTCCCTTTTTTATTCCATTTTTTAGGTTTATGCTCTACCCCGAGTAAAAGGAAAAATTTGCCCGATTTTGATTTGCACATATAGGACAAATGAACCAAATACCGCGTCTTTTTTTTTACTACTCCTTCTTTTTTTTTTCAATTCATTTCTTTCACATGTCTTCTGTCAAATAGTCAACAAATTTTTAATTATATTATTTGATTTGATCAACAGTTTTCGATCACCCTGTTTCAATTTTTTGTATTTTTTAATAGAATTTTTTATCATAATTTTGCATATCATATAAGTAGTAATTATAAAAATATTATATATTAATTATCAATTGGGTTTTTGCTAAACGGAGCCTGGCTACTTAATTTTATTAGTCCGATCACGTAAACCATAAAAAAATTTTGATAATCTAATATCAATCTAAATACTCCCTGCATTTAATTCCACTTTATTTTTTGCGCTTCGCGTTACAAATTTTTGATAATTCAATCAATCTTTTTGGGCGAAACAGAGGATATCTCGATCGAGGGAGAAAATGGGGAAATCCCATATAGCCCAATATATCTGACAAGTCGCACTATATGTCAACCCAAGATGTATCTCCTTCTCCAGGACTTCGAAAAGGTACTTTTGGAACGCCAATGGGCATGAAATGAAAAAAAAAAGAGAATTAAGTTCTATATTTCACTTTGATGTGGAAACGTAAGACTGGGGTTTCATTTTTTAATAATATTATCCTTTTTTCCTACTTTATTAATCATATTGAAATTAATCATATTTAATACATAAGTTGAATAAGCTAAAATAAAATATAAAAGTAAAGTAAGAGAGAATGAATAAAAATAAAGGAAATTTTTTATGAACGGGCTTTTGAATGATGAACAACAATAGCTATCTTGGTTCATATAAAATAGGATTAACCCCCATTGCGTATTGGTACTTATCGGATATAGAATAGATCCGCTTCCCTTTTTTCCTATGAATCGAATTGTTCCATTATTACTAACAGAATAGAACAAATATTAATCCTTTCTCCGAAATAATTACCTAAAAAGGGGGGGTCCGTAACATAGTTTTTTCCAATGCAATAAAGTTACATAGTGTCTATTTTTCGTTGATAAAGGGGTATTTCCATGGGTTTGCCTTGGTATCGTGTTCATACTGTTGTATTGAATGATCCCGGTCGTTTGCTTTCTGTTCATATAATGCATACTGCTCTGGTTGCTGGTTGGGCCGGTTCGATGGCTCTATATGAATTAGCAGTTTTTGATCCCTCCGACCCTGTTCTTGATCCAATGTGGAGACAAGGTATGTTCGTTATACCTTTCATGACTCGTTTAGGAATAACCAATTCATGGGGCGGTTGGAATATTACAGGAGGGACTATAACGAATCCGGGTCTTTGGAGTTACGAAGGGGTAGCCGGAGCACATATCGTGTTTTCTGGCTTGTGCTTCTTGGCAGCTATTTGGCATTGGGTATATTGGGATCTAGAAATTTTTTGTGATGAACGTACAGGAAAACCTTCTTTGGATTTGCCCAAGATTTTTGGAATTCATTTATTTCTTTCAGGAGTAGCTTGCTTTGGTTTTGGCGCATTTCATGTAACAGGATTATATGGTCCTGGAATATGGGTATCCGACCCTTATGGACTAACGGGAAAGGTCCAACCCGTAAATCCGGCGTGGGGCGTGGAGGGTTTTGACCCTTTTGTTCCGGGAGGAATAGCCTCTCATCATATTGCAGCAGGGACGTTGGGTATATTAGCGGGCTTATTCCATCTTAGTGTTCGGCCGCCTCAACGTCTATACAAAGGATTACGTATGGGAAATATTGAAACCGTCCTTTCCAGTAGTATTGCTGCTGTCTTTTTTGCAGCTTTTGTTGTTGCTGGAACTATGTGGTATGGTTCTGCAACTACTCCCATCGAATTATTTGGTCCTACTCGTTATCAATGGGATCAGGGATACTTTCAACAAGAAATATATCGAAGAGTTAGTGCTGGACTAGCTGAAAATAAAAGTGTATCAGAAGCTTGGTCTAAAATTCCTGAAAAATTAGCTTTTTATGATTATATTGGTAATAATCCAGCAAAAGGGGGGTTATTCCGAGCGGGTTCAATGGACAATGGGGATGGAATAGCTGTTGGATGGTTAGGACACCCCGTCTTTAGAAATAAAGAAGGGCGTGAACTTTTTGTACGCCGTATGCCTACTTTTTTTGAAACATTTCCGGTTGTTTTGGTAGACGGAGACGGAATTGTTAGGGCCGACGTCCCGTTTAGAAGGGCAGAATCAAAATATAGTGTCGAACAAGTAGGTGTAACTGTTGAGTTTTATGGTGGTGAACTCAATGGAGTGAGTTATAGTGATCCCGCAACTGTGAAAAAATATGCTAGACGGGCTCAATTGGGTGAGATTTTTGAATTAGATCGTGCTACTTTGAAATCCGATGGTGTTTTTCGTAGCAGTCCAAGAGGTTGGTTTACTTTTGGGCATGCTTCGTTTGCTCTACTTTTCTTCTTTGGACACATTTGGCATGGTGCTCGAACCCTCTTCAGAGATGTTTTTGCTGGTATTGATCCAGATTTGGATGCTCAAGTGGAATTTGGGGCATTCCAAAAACTTGGAGATCCAACTACAAAAAGACAAGCAGTCTGATGCAACATTGCTTTTTTCTTCTAGTTTCTGTTTACGATTTTATTTAATAGATAGGGTACTTTAGGAATCTTGATTTAAATCGCTGCCGGTTCTTTGACTCTTTTTCTTTCTTTATCCGGAGGGATACTCATAAGTAAACATAAACAAAACAGGTATGAAAGCTATAATTGTAAACCACGATCAAATTTATGGAAGCATTGGTTTATACATTTCTCTTAGTATCGACTTTAGGGATAATTTTTTTCGCTATTTTTTTTCGGGAACCACCTAAAATTTCAACTAAAAAATGAAATAATTTTTCATTATCTTCATTGACGTAATCAGCCCCCAAATATTTGGAGGCTGATTACGTCAACTAGTCCCCGTGCTCCTCGAATGGATCTCTTAGTTGTTGAGAGGGTTGCCCAAAGGCAGTATGTAGAGCATACCCAGTAAAACTTACAAGTAACCCAGATATAAAGATGGCGACTAGGGTTGCTGTTTCCATTATTATAGAATTGAAAGACCACAATGGATCTATGCTAAGATCGTTTATTTACAACGGAATGGTATACAAAGTCAACAGATCGTAATGAATACAAAATAAGATTTATGGCTACACAAACTGTTGAGGATAGTTCTAGATCTGGTCCAAGAAGCACTACTGTAGGGAAGTTATTGAAACCGTTGAATTCCGAATATGGTAAAGTAGCTCCTGGATGGGGAACGACCCCTTTGATGGGTGTTGCAATGGCTCTATTTGCGGTATTCCTATCTATTATTTTGGAGATTTATAATTCTTCTGTTCTACTGGATGGAATTTCAGTGAATTAGACTGAGAAGAATCTTGAAGTCCTAGCTTTTAGTTCGATACAAAAAAATCAAGTATGTAAGTCTAAAAATTTTAGCCTATTCTCCTTTGGTAGTTCGACCGCGAAATTTTTTTCTGCATTGTATATTTCCGGAATATGAGTGTGTGACTTGTTAGAATTGACCCTATGGATAGTACAGAGAATGGGGTCTGTCATCTTTATCAAGATGGTTTTACTTCGTCGGATATTCATTCGAGTATCTGGAGCACGAAATAGATCAAATAGATCACAAAGTATTCGAACTATGATTCATACTTAATACT